TTCGTATAAAACTCTAAAAAGAGGTTGTTTTCTTGCAATTGAATCAAAAGGAACTGAACTTACCTCAAAGGGAGTGCAGCCGGTCTATCCATCATAACATAATATAGGAAAGTACGCCCTCTCCCTTGTCAACTCCGAACGAATGCTTAGTTAGCCGTGAATGAGAACTCTTGTTGCTTGTTGGCAGGTAGCTCCATGGTTGGTTAGCTCGAAAGCGAGTTCTTACTCTTTGACCTTCTTCGGTACGGCTATTAGTCTTATTAGAGTAGAGTGAGTAGCTGGGAATCTCTTCTTCCGCTTATTAGCGGTGTGACTGTGACTTTCTTCTTGAAAAGACTGCTTTCCTTTGAAAGAGCTGTGGGCATAGCGAAACTTTCTCAAATGCGGGATCGGGATTTCCTCTTGATGCGGTAGAAGAGGTCTAGTCTAGGTCAGTGCTTTCTTTTGCTAGAGAATATGTTGTTGTCGGCATAACCGATGCAGTTAGCTCAAAAGGGAGTTCAGTCACTTCTGGATCCCGATTCAATGATTGTTGAGTGAACGAAGCCAAGTCAGTAGCCAACCAGGGCTTGAGAGATGCGAAACCTTAATAGAATAGCGTAGCCAAGCCGAGAATCAGCTCTTGGTGGTTGGGGCTTTAGGAAAAGGCCTAACTTCCTTTCTTGTTCACAATCCCTTTCAGATTTTAGGGAAGAAGACGGTGCTATAGAATTGAAATACCTTCTTGTCGAAATAACCACGGGGATGGATGCCGCTCTCAAGTGGAATCAGTTTCAGTTGAATTTGCTGGTATCATAAATAAAGAAGTAGTGGATCCCGTTCACGGAGTTCTATGTCTAGGTTTCGGTTTACCTTGGTTTCGGTGAAAGAGATAGAATAGAGATAGGGTGGGCAACTCCCTAGGCGGAGTCTCTACTCTGGTAAGGACCAAGTGACTTCATTAGCGTGGAGCTAGGCATGGTAAGCATAAAGTAGCGGTAGCGGTGTGACTTTCTTCGTGACTTGACTGCTAGACTGCTTTCCTTTGGCGGTATCGTATCTAAGAGGTAGTACTAGGACCTGGGCCTTCGGCTGGGAACTTCCTTCTAGAAGCAAGTGTAGCGAAGTCGGGGCTTAAGTAAGGCAGATCCTTATTCTTGGAAAGGTATCGAAGTAACTTCCGGATTAACTGATGTTGGAGTTCCAGTCGAAAGAGAAATGAGTTAGCTCAGGCTCAGGGCGTGAAATAAAATAGATAAGAAAGGCGATTCCTGATCTGAAGAGTTGAGTTGCTATAGTGGAATCTGTTGCATTTTGGAAGGCTCAGGTTTGGTGGTATATCCTTACTTATATAAGTCGTTTTGATCCCGGCTCCGAAAAATGGATTTAGGAAAGCTTCCACGTGACATCCTCAAGTTAGTCTTCTGCTTTCACTGTCTTCTCGAAAGCTAAAGGTAGTTCACCTAGGGGAAGAATTCGACTAAGCTTAGCCTTGACCTTGGCACCTTACCTTCTAATCCGCCTGCTTGGGAATTCGATGAAATAAAGAGGACTAGCTGTGAGCTTTGAGGAAAGCCTGTAAGTTATCTTTCGACTTCCCCCTTCTCTTCCTGGGGAGAGTCACTAAGTAAGGCCAGTCTATTAGGTGATCTGGAAGAGAAAGTGCTAATCTAATCACAACTCTTCTCTTATCCGCATGGTCTTGTTCAGCTGTCTTTCTCCTTGCCTTGGGTGGATTGGTTTTCATAGCCGGGCATACGGCATTACCGGTCGAATAAGCTGTGATTCCTGCTCGGCACTTGCTATAGAAGAAGCAGCAGTTAGCTCTAACACGGGACTGAAGTCACTTCAGGGGTTAGCTCTGCAAATGTTGAAAGAATAACGGCAGCTAATTCATCCGCATCTGTTGGAGGAATGGTGGAAGGGATCGATCCCATATCCGGTGAAAGGCCAAGGCAATAAAGAAGAAAGACCAGGCGCAGGGCCAAAGGCAGCATAGTACAGAAAAGATATTCCTGATTCAAGTCTTGGAGGAAGGGCGGCTACTAGAAGAGAGGGGTTCAACCCCGGCAAAGTCCTTAGCAAAGGCCGACGTCCCATCAGGCAACCTCCTCTTGTTTGATTCCGTGCACGAGTAAGTACCCGTAAATCGTAGAGAAGACAGAGCGGGGAAAGCTGCCTTATGTAGTTACCTGCTCTTTCATCGAGATTAGCGAATTACGGTATAGGAAGATCTAATAGAATCTGGTTCGAGGAAATGGAATTCTTTGCTATTAGTGAAAATATCTGCTGCTTTTGTGCCAACCCTCGTTGGAAGAACTCTGGGGAAGGCAGGAACTTCCGGATTTACTGATTTAGGAGTTTTTCCCGCACCGATCTGACTTATTTAGAAAGCTAGAACGGAGAGGGAACACCCGGTGAAATATGGTTTGCTGGTACAGAATCCGTTGCTATTGGACTTGGCAAGTAAGCCCAGAAGGAAGAAGTCGTAGCTGCTACCGCTCCGTGGGCTTCTTCTTCTTCTTAGTCTGCTCGAAAGGAAAGCCAGTAACTCGAGAGTAGAAAGAAATAGAATAGAGTATGACGGAACCAGTAGCTTTGAGCTTGAACGTGTTTCAGCTCTTGTCCTGCTCGAGTGGTTGGTTTTCAATTTGCCTTCAATCAATCTGAAGAAGAATCAGATTCCATCCCAGGAACCTATGCCTTTCGATCGTAGGAATTGCTTTCTAAGGTACCGTTGGCTTGGAAGCTGCTAGCCGACGAATAATGACCAAATGTTAACGAATTCAAAATTACCATCATGATCAACGCTTCAATTCAAAAAAAACTTCTTTCTCACGATGTCGCCCTCCTCCCATACTGAAAAGGAAGACGAAAAGAAGAGCTTGAATGACCAAGGAAACCGACTTGCCCCGTGGCGGGGGTCAAAGTAGTCAAAACAGTCCATTCGTGGTAGGAAGGCAAGAATCCCAGCTTTCTTCCTCGACCAGTGGATAATAGCTCTTTTGGACTTATACATGCAGCACCCTTGTGTCTTTCGGCATAGTCATCAAGGGACTCCAAGTCCACATTGATAAACTGCTCCATCTGACGAAGATAAACTCGTAAATCTTCAATCAGATAGTGTCGGCACATCCTGATCGGGAAGAGGCATTAAATCGGCCACTTCACGAAGGAAGTTATTGAAAGGATCAAAGATCTCGTAATCAATCGGCACATGGTCTTTGTCAGGATATTCCGAGGCAAAGACCTTCTTCTTCGGTAAAACCACCGATATAAGGTCAGAAGCGCCCCAGTTGCAGAAGAGATTTTGTTTACCACTAAAAGTCTCACTCCACATTGAAGAACGCTCTGAAGGAACACTCTCTTCCTCTCTACCGACTTCATCTACTAGCTTCAAATCGCGAGGTAGATAGGGGATGGGGTCGACGTGATCGGCCCAATACGAAAGGGCACGAAGCTCGGCCGCCATACACCGAAACTTATTGTACAAACTATTGATCGGGGTCGGCAGTGACTGAAATCCCAGCAGTAGAACTACTGTGTTCGTTCCTCACCCTACCTCTCCAGCGGAGGAATAAACCGATCCACGCAGTGTTGGTCCACCCGATCCAAGGACTACTCCGCGGGTAGGAAAAGAGGGCGAAAGAATGATGAATCAGTAATAGTCGACAAGGAAGAAAGAAAGACTGAAATTCATTGGTCTCAACACAATTCTGGTATGTATGTCATTAGACCAACACTTGTCGCTTGTCGAATAGCTGCATCAGACTTTGAGAGCTGTGAACTTGCAAAGCGAAACTAAAGAGTATAAGAGGGCGTTGGATCATAAAGACATGGAGGAAAGGGTTAATAGCCATTTGTTGCGGTTGATTGCCCAGCGAGCTACAAGAGCGAGCCCCGGAAAAAAAGTGGAGAGAACGAGCTCCTTCTCGCTGACCTTGTCTTTCCTGTTCTTCTTTTGGCACGGCCTAAAGGTCTACGTCACGCTGACCCCTAAGCGGGAAGGTACTCATTGGCCTGATTAAAGGGCTTCATTGGTTCGAATCCAAATCGTGAGATAAGATAAAAGTGTAGTTCTCTTTTCATTAGAAAGAGAAGAAGACAAGCCGAACTTAGCTGCAGGAATACCAGCTGCCACAACTGCTAAGGCGGATTATTACAATCAACCTATTGCGACTAATGCGACAGCCCTTGATTGCGCAACTAGAGCTACTAGCGTCAGCCAGTAATGAAAGACACGCCCTTATATTGTATTGGGCTTGGGCATTAAGGCACCCTAACTACAGAGCTGCACCAACTGATAGAGCTGACAGAGCAGGGTTGGTTTGGCTGAACCAGATGCCCTAACTGAGCTAGCTACCAGAGCGGCTAGAGCTGGGAAGCCCAGGCGAAAGGCAACCACTAAAGCAGCGGAAGGCGGGTATGAATCCGACTTTAGCAAAACGTCTTGTCGGAAAGCAGCACTAAACCCTTTCCTCTCCTTAACGCCTGAAATCTATCCGCATCCTTTAAGAGAGTCTTGGTTCAGTTCGTTCTTCGCTTGGTGCCATCTCAGCGCTCTTTAGCCGGACTCGAGATCCCTTAACAAAGACCCTTCTATGGTATGCTTTCATGGGGGCACCGTTCGAACCCCCGCTCTTATACCCCAACTCCCACCCTAGACCTACTAGCATCCCAGACCTAGACGCTCCCTTCCTTATTCGGACAAGAGTAAGGGCGGATCCTGGGACCCGTTGTCCCCTTTACTTAGTAGGGTGGATTGACCGAGCTTCATGCCCGCTGCCCGAACTGACTGATAGGAAGAGCATGACGGTTCTTGAAAAAGAGGCGATACCCGAATTCAATGAGTTAATGATTTTCTTACATGAGGATCCCACCGCCCTAAAGGCTTCAGTCCTATTTGACGAGTGAATTAATAGGTACCTTTCTTAGACTCCAACTCCCAGCATACCTACTAGCTGCTCGCTCCCTTATTCAGCAGATTTCTTACACGCAAAAAGAGCAGGATCAAATCGAAAGTCTTCAGTGCAATTTGAGGAGTGTAGGCGCTTAAGACCCTCTTTTGAAGAATTCTCTGCTGCTCCCACCCAAGCGCAAAAGAAGGAAATCTAGCTCCAGAGGGAGTTGCGTAAGTAGTGATCGAGATCGCCCATGTGACTTCTGAAGTAAGCGCGGGCAAGATATCAGAACCAAGGGGCCTCCCACGATGAGATCGGGAGAAGGTCTATCTTCTCGTATGAGGTTGGTTTTCCACTTTCCTGTCCTGACTCAGAGCTATAGTCTGATGCAGCTACTCGTGCACACATCCTACCGGAGATAGGGCATAGGGAGTTAGCCTACTTCTGAATGTCTTAATAAGTCCAAAGTTTTGCTTAAGACATTCAGATGGGGGGCCCATTATACTTGAATTTGGCTGCGTCTACCCGCATTTTGAAAGGGAAGATCTTTACAAAGCATACATACCTTGCTTCAAACAGGGCGCGAGAGGTCATGAAGAGCATAAAGACCTTGGCTGTCTTGCACCCTAGCTCTCAATTGCAGAAGGGGAGGAGACTACTGGATTCTTCCTAATAGTTGCTGATAATTCGCTGAATCTAAAGAGCGCAGTGACGACCTAGGATCGCCCCCTGGTTGAGCTTGGAGACGGAAAATGGCAGAAGTGAGTGTTGAAGTGAAATTCTTATTTGTTAGTGAGACCTTCTAAAATGACCGCTAAGAATAGAGAGCAAAAGCATGCATCTAAGAGCGGATCGTTCCCTTACCTCGGGGTGCTTTACTCACGCTTACGCGAGCCAATCTTTCTTATTTCCTCACTGACATGAGCCAACGTTGACAACTTGCCAAAACCCCGTATTTTTCGTTGCAAGTCGATTTCCTTTCGTAAGCCCCCGATAGAAATGAAACTTTTGCGTTTCATATAGCAGCAATTTCTATCAATTGACTTTCCCTTCTAACAGGACATGGAAATGGGATCTTTTTTCATTTTCCTGGGGATTTTCAAACAAAATGAGTGATTTGGATCAAGAAGGCGCCCGGCAGTAAAGCTCACGTTGTCGACCTCTTGTCTCCTTCCTTTTTTGAAATCGATCCGAACTGACCCGAAACCCTAGCATTGAAGAGGTCGCTGCCCTCCCTTGAACAAAACCTTCCTTTCCTCATTGCCACTGGACTCGCCCTTAAGAGGAAGATGAAGTTGGACTTCCCAAATGAAACCAGATTGAGGAAGAAAGAACCCGAGGCCACAAAAGACTGATTGCTGAATTCAACAAGAAGTAAGTAAATAGAAGATAGATAATCTTTCGGGTCGGATCTCGTTCTGGTTCGAAAGGTGAATAAAAGAAGAAAGGACACGGATTGGTAGTGGAATGGGTGATCACTTAATAACATAAGGGCACTCGACGAACAAGAAATGGCTCTTTAAGACGGAAAGTATATAAGGGAAGGAGAGGGATTAGCAACCAGAGCTGGGAATGCAGTTGATTGCTCCCACCATTGGTTTTCCGAGATTGGGCCGATCGATTGCTTTGTTTATTCTCCTCCTTCCGAAGAAGGCTTTAACCCCCAAGTGGATAGGGGCATAGTTGGTCATCAGTGATCGGTTCGAGCTGCTCCTTTGCCCCCCTTGTGGGGGTAGTGGGGTGCGGAACAATGCTTTTCTATCAACAACGAACAAACAAATAAACAGCTAACTCCTTGCCCCGAAGCCTTCTTAGTCGCCCTTGGGTGTGTTCTTTCCATGGGTGGACTCGACTGTGCAGTTGGGAATACTTCGACCGAGGTGCCTCCGATCTATCATAAAAGAATGGATGCAAAACCAGCTACGTTCACTTCCCACCTCTTCGCCCCTTTCCGCTCTTAATACTGTTCTAGCATTGCCCCCCTACCCCGCTTCAAGCGAAGAAAGCTCCAACTAATGGTTAGACAAGGAGATGTCTTAGCGCCCCTGCTTCTTCTCGCCGGGAGACCCCCCATTGGCAAAACATCCAAATCAACGATGATAACCAAGGCAACAAGCCAGGCTTTTCAAATCCAACCGGAATCACATACAAGTTCAGCTCGCTCGTGGTTCGGAAAAGAACCACTCGCTCACTTCACCACTTTCCGATCTACTAGTAGCCCACTCGGATAATTCAAACAAGACATAAGAAAGACCTATAGACAATCCAGCAGCAACTTGATGAAGAACGGGAGTGCTTCGCCTCAACGGGAAGCACTACCTTATGGCCTTACGGAACAATAGCAAGGAGTTACTCAAACCTTGCATAAAGCGAGGAAATTCAAACACTAGCTTAGTAGCTTGCCCCCTCAAGCGCCGGGGTGTTCTCAAGCGGCGAAGCCCATAGGTTTCCCTAAACCCGAAGCGAACAGTTGCTCGTTCAATTAAAGATAGGCGCTCGTGCTTCTTTAAAGAGAATCCGCCCTATCTCATAAAGGCCTCTTTCGCGAGGTTGAGAGCTATCTCACTCCACTTTTTCGGACCGAAGGACACACCACAAGCTTCATTCAAGTATTTCCTCT